TCTTGATCCCCCTTATCTTATTTTTTTGTTAATTTCCGTAGTGGGAGCCCCCTTTCTTTTTCTTTTCTGGTGGACCAACCCCTCCCTAAAAGAATCCTATCTTCCCTTCCGTATTATTTCTATACTCTATATTTTTTTATTAATTTTATTAATATGAATTAAGAGTCCTTTTCTTAATTGATTTATTCTATTAACTACTCTTTTTTTCTTATTCTATTAACCATTGATTCTTATCTTATTCAAATCATATCGGTAGAGTTGATTGACAACTGGAAGAAGCGGTTCATACAATGGGCATCGGATAGACGTTAGGCAAATATGCCGCCCCTATCGTCTAGCGGTTTAGGACATCTCTCTTTCAAGGAGGCAACGGGGATTCGACTTCCCCTGGGGGTAGGGGGTACTACAAAGGTAAGTTGATCATATTATGGATTACCAATATACCCCGAAGCACCAAAACAAAGAGGTTCTTCTTGGGTCTGGGTCGATGCCCGAGCGGTTAATGGGGACGGACTGTAAATTCGTTGGCAATATGTCTACGCTGGTTCAAATCCAGCTCGGCCCAACAATTCACCAATATACCATGAGATGATATAACCCCCCCGTCCTTCAGAAATACCCGATACGGACAAATAAAAACAGAATCAAATTTTCTGCTCGATCCCTTATTTCCCTGGGATTGTAGTTCAATTGGCCAGAGCACCGCCCTGTCAAGGCGGAAGCTACGGGTTCGAGCCCCGTCAGTCCCGACAGATTCAATAAGTAGATCAATCATCTTTCCTTTTTCTGTCAACAGGGGAGCAGGAAGTAAAATTTCATTCCCGGGGGGGTTCTTTTTTCTTTCCCTTTCGTTTTGCCTTTCTCATCAAACAAATAGGAGGATTTTCATTACTTCAAGTAGTACTGATTGGTATTAGAAAGACCTATGTAGATTTGTACAATTGATGGTAGCACTAAAGTCAGTATTCCAAGAGATACTGAATCTGTTTTTGCGATGGAATAGAGGACTATATGTTTCTTAAGCGCACATACAAAAATGGAATTCTTTTCTTGTACAATACAAAATGAATTTAACAGAATTCCCCCGATAGAATACTTTTCCAACTTAAAAAGTCTCCCTTTATGGCTCCGGTTTTGTTTGTGTAACCTCAATTGCTAATGTGAAGTATAAAAAATAGATTTCATTCAAAAGTAATTTTTTATTGGACCGGGAATCCTATTTTGGATTCAGTATGGATAAAAGATCTTCCTATGTTATACTATTCAATTCGCGACGACGAATTTATTTGATAGCTCAGATATTGTTATTCATGATATTGATCCGATTCAAAATCATTGAGAGATAATTCATTCATTGAATTTAAGAATTTACAGTCGAAAGATTTATCATCTCTATGGGATTAAATCCCGAGTTATTGTGAAGTAAAAAAAAGATGAGATTATGGAAGTAAATATTCTTGCATTTATTGCTACTGCACTGTTCATTCTAGTTCCTACTGCTTTTCTGCTTATCATTTATGTAAAAACAGAAAGTCAAAATAAAAATCAAAAGGATTAATTAATTTTAATTAATGTTTACTTCTGAGTTCTTATCAATGATTGAAGAAAAAAAAATGATTCCAATTTTGCGTCTTAAATGAAATGAGCGGACTAGAATCGACAGTATTCTATCAGATCCGATACTATAGTATAAGTATAGTAAGAAAGAAATATCTATTTCTTTCTTACCATACTATCTATTAGTGTTATTGTAGTGTATAAAGTTGTACTTTATAATAAAGAAGGGGGCTTAGTGTCGATCAATCTACAATATTATCTTTATATATGTATCAAGATAATAAAGGATATGGAATTTACATAGAACCCATTCACTTTTTTGATACCTCTTTTTTTCGATCAATATTAAATAATTGTCTTGTCTTACTTTATAGTTTGAATTTCTAGATTTCTTTTTATTTGCAATCTGAGTCTTGTGATCCATCGAAAGAATCAACAAAGGAAAAAGCATTACGACTCTTTAATAGATGCCCATAATGCTTTTTCCTTTGTTGATTCTTTGACAGGATGGGCACTTCTTCAGATTTGAAAGTGAATAAATATTTAATATAAGAAATAATAAACCTCACAAATTTTTAATGCTTGAACCCCCGATCGAGAAAGTAGAAATTCAATTTCGAAATAAAAAATCGGTAAGTGCGCAATAGGTGACTCGCCCAAGGCAAGATCTTCTTATGCATAGTATTTCGTTAAACAACTACTATGTCTAAGTTTCATTTTTTCTCATAGAAATAACGTATACACTTAAAAAATTCCCCCTTTGAGCAGGAAAAGTAAAGAGGGAAACAAAAAAGGGTGGGTCGAGCCTTCTTTAGTATCCATCTATAATTCTAGGAAGAGCCCGTTTATTAAAATTTAAAATTGAAATAGAAAATTTAAGAAGACTTTGGTTGGAATAAAATTCCAATTATCTGTATCCCTCTACTTTCGAGATAAAAAGTGG